AGGCATACTCCTCAATTGACTCAAAAATACAATTGGAACTCAAGCTCAGATTGATGTTTTGTTCGAAAAGGCCTAGAATCCTGATTTGATTCTTGTGTTATAATATAAGAAACAAAAATGGGGGAGAAGAAAAAATATTTTTTTTTATTGAAACATGTTCGTTCATTTCTACTACTTATCTTATCTTAATTTATTTTTATTCTATATCTTCCCGGAGTTCATTCTCCGGGGAATTCCTTTTCAATCATTCCTGTATATTACTTTTGAATCTCCTTTATTTGATAATTTTATTGGAAATCATGTAAAGACAATTCTTATTTGATATAGCTATTTGCGAAAGTATTTTACGATTAAGAAGCAATTGCTTCTTGTACAGATTGTGTATTAATATACTATAACTATAGAATACCTTATTCTCACGAGTTACTGCGTTTATCCGAGTGATCCACAAACGACGAAAATCCCTCTTTTGTCTGCCTCTATCTCGATGAGAGGAAACCAAAGCTCTCATTTTCTGTTGAGTAATCGTTCGAGTAAGTCTTGAATGAGCCCCTCTAAAGGTTGATGCAAATAAACGAATTTTTGTTCGACGTCTCCGAGCTGTATATCCTCGTTTAACTCTGGTCATTGAATCAGATTAAAGCTTAATGAATAACTAATTGATTTCTCTTCTTTCAGTCATCCTTTTCCCCTTCCCCGGTCGATTAATAACAAAACGGATTATTCCGATATATAAAATATCAATTCCAATGGCTTTTGCTACTATGACCTTCCCAACCACGATTTTGTATTCTATTCCTTCCAGTTATTTCACTGGAAATAAGAAATTAGAACGATACTAAATAAAAAAAAAAATAGTGGGTTCCATCGTTTCTATGGTTACCTCTTAAACGGTGAGGTCCTCTCTATACACCGGAGCCTCTTCTTTCATTTAATCAAATGTTATTGTTAACTTGTATAGTTCACACTCTTTGGCTCTACCTATCTACAGTAATAGCTCTTTTCACAAAAAGAGTTATCCATACAGTGACGGCATTTAATTATGAAAGTTGGCTAGGTAGCTGACCCTGTTAGTCCGTTCTTTCAAGAAAAGGAGCATAACCTTTTTGCTTCTTATGATACCATTTCCTCCGCTTAATGGATAACCATTTGCTACCAATGGGGAATTGCTTCTTATTTCAAATCTAGATGATTGGATTTGCACCAATGGAAACCATAAATTCCATATACAATATGGGTATATGATAGATCTTCTCTATCTATCCTATTCATTGGTACCGGTCATTGATACTGAAAAAATTGTCTCATTTGTTCGAACTTATGATCTGAACGAGTCGCACATACACCCTAGTACATGTTCCTCGACGCTGAGGACATCCTCTAAGAGCGGGAGATTTTGTAACATTTCTTATTGGCTGTCTTGTGTTTCTAATAAGTTGTTTAATAGTTGGCATGTCGTATGTATATATATGTATATATAGAATAAAATGGGTTGGTTTAGATCGATCTTAACCTGATGATTGATCATCATGAATTATTTCTATTCAATATCAAATCACAGAAAATTTGAATTATGGTTTGAAATAAAATAGATTTATATGAAATCCCCAGTATTTTCATTTTCGACCGCTACAAGATCAACAATGCCATGAGTTTGGGCTTCTGTTGCTGACATAAAAACATCCCTTTCCATATCCTCGGATACAACCCATAAAGGGTTGCCCGTTCTTTGTACATAAACCTTTGTTAGGGTTTCGCGAAGTTTCAGTAGTTCTTCCGCTTCCAGGATAAATTCCCCTGCTTGTGCCTCATAAAAAGAACTAGCAGGTTGGTGAATCATAACCCTGATGATATTGATATAACATCATGAACGGTTCTTCTATCTCGCATGATTGGGCTAAACTAAAGTAGGGGATAAAAAAATAACAATAAAAAAAATCAAATAGAATTGAATAACCGTACAGGCATCTTTTGTTCATTGCATACGGCTCTGCAATGGAATTGACCCTTTCTTCTCTTCTATTCTATCGAAGAAAGAAATAGAATCCATCTAATCCAGATCGTTGAATGATCCATTTACCACCCTTCCTTTCATAGAAGTAAAAAAGAATACTATGATGGTTCTGTTACTTTATATATTTATCTCGTCTGTGATTTAGCAATCCCAAAGTTTCTTTTTGATACGATCAAATAAGTCAAAAATGATCTTTTTTTTTTTTCATTTTTGTACTCTTTCTTTCATAGCATAAGTATCAGAAAGAGACTTCTGGTGTGGAAGAAAAATGGTTTGTGACGCTGAAATGTACTCCCGACACATAAGATCAAATCGGAAATAACCTTTATTTCATACTACTATCTCGATACAAAATCTCATGTTATGAAAAAACAATAATGGTTTGTTCATATCGAACCCGAAGTGCCATGCTATTATTACTTATAATTTTCTTTTATAATCAATGTGGCGAAGGCATAGTCTTCTTTTTTTTTTTTTCAATCAAATAAAAACTCATTGGCGCCAAGCGTGAGGGAATGCTAGACGTTTGGTAATTTCTCCTCCGACCAGAATAAAAGATCCCATTGACGCGGCTAATCCCATGCATATCGTATGCACATTAGGTGACACAAATTGCATAGTATCATAAATGGCTATTCCTGGTATTACCCATCCGCCGGGAGAGTTTATAAACAAATAAAGATCCCTAGTACCATCTTCTATACTGAGATATACCATGAGACCAACAAGTTGATTCGAGATCTCGCTATCAACCTCTTGGCCTAAAAAAAGTAATCTTTCTCGATAAAGTCGGTTGATTAGGACAAAATTGCATCCCTTAGGAACCGTACGTGCACCTTTGGATACATACGGTTCAAAAAAAAATTGTGAAAAAGAAAAAAAAGAATCAATGTGTCGATTCCAGCTTTATTTCTTTTTTTTTATGTAACAGGTTTTCTTAATGAAAGGTCTTCTATTAAAAAAAACGAGATGAGTTTAGGCTCCCTTCCCTCTAAAAAAAAAAAAAGAGATTACTGAACTTATTAAACTAACCTATCATTGATGTATTGTTTCATCGATATTAAAATCACGATGTCATTGTCTTGTTCCTGAATGGGTCCTTTCAATTCTTTTAGGTTCATGGTCTACCCCGGGAAAAGATCTGTCCGAATTCTATTTGCACATATAGGACAAATGGTCTCAGTACCATTTTTTTGTTATGACTTCTTTTTTTTTGTGTCTTGCTTTCCCAAAACTATTTGATGTATTCATCATACTATTCCGTTGGTCGGCAATTTGGGATCACTACTATCACTACTATAGTAATAGTAGGTATAAAGTAATAGTAGGTATAAGAATCATTTATGATACAAGTGGTAATCATACATATATTATATTAACAATTTGTTATCGATTTGGTATTTTCTGAACGGAGCCTGGATACTTTATTTTATCAGTCCAAGTAAACCATAAATTCTTCTAAATTGATAATATTGATCCCCAATATAAAATAAATTGATCTAATTGCACTTCACGCTCCGAATGATTGATTGATGCCTCACTCAATACAATATCTCTTGGGCGAAACAGAGGATATCTCGATCAGGGGAGAGAACGGGTAAATCCCATATGACCCAATATGTCTGACAAGTCGCACTATACGTCAACCCAAACCGCATCTTCCTCTCCAGGACTCCGAAAAGGTACTTTTGGAACACCAATGGGCATTAAATTAAAGAAAAAAATTTAGTACTATACTTCACTTTAATATGGAAACGTAACAATCAATGGTTTATTGTCTTCATCCCTTTTTTCTCTTTATTCTATTTGATACATAGATTGGAAAGTTTATAGAGTAAGACAGAATGAATAAAGAAAAAATTTGAACGAAGAAATCGATCGTTCGAATGATAAACAAGTATCTATCCATTCGTTCCCCAAAAATGGGACCAATCCTCCCATTGCGTATTGGTACTTATCGGGTATAGAATAGATCTGCTTCTCTTTGTTCTTACGAACAAAATTGTTCCGTTATTTTCACGTTATTTTCAATGGAATGGAATAAATATTAATCCTTTCTGATACGGAATCTACTGAAAAGGTTAGGTACATGGTTAGTATATATAGTCTTTTCCAATGCGATAAAATAAAGTGGCATAGTGTCTATTTTTCTTTGATAAAGAGGTATTTCCATGGGTTTACCTTGGTATCGTGTTCATACTGTCGTATTGAATGATCCCGGTCGATTGCTTTCTGTTCATATAATGCATACAGCTCTAGTTTCTGGTTGGGCTGGTTCGATGGCTTTATATGAATTAGCGGTTTTTGATCCCTCTGATCCCGTTCTTGATCCGATGTGGAGACAAGGTATGTTCGTTATACCCTTCATGACTCGTTTAGGAATAACCAATTCGTGGGGCGGTTGGAGTATTTCAGGAGGAACTATAACAAATCCGGGTATTTGGAGTTATGAAGGTGTGGCAGGGGCACACATAGTGTTTTCCGGTTTGTGCTTCTTGGCAGCTATCTGGCATTGGGTATATTGGGACCTAGAAATATTCTGTGATGAACGTACGGGAAAACCTTCTTTGGATTTGCCCAAGATCTTTGGAATTCATTTATTTCTCTCAGGGGTAGCTTGCTTTGGCTTTGGCGCATTTCATGTAACAGGTTTGTATGGTCCTGGAATATGGGTGTCCGATCCTTATGGACTAACTGGAAAAGTACAATCTGTAAATCCAGCGTGGGGCGCGGAAGGTTTTGATCCTTTTGTTCCGGGAGGAATAGCCTCTCATCATATTGCAGCGGGTACATTGGGCATATTAGCAGGCCTATTCCATCTTAGTGTTCGTCCGCCTCAACGTCTATACAAAGGATTACGTATGGGCAATATTGAAACTGTACTTTCCAGTAGTATCGCTGCTGTTTTTTTTGCAGCTTTTGTTGTTGCTGGAACTATGTGGTATGGTTCAGCAACTACCCCAATCGAATTATTTGGTCCTACTCGTTATCAGTGGGATCAGGGATACTTTCAGCAAGAAATATATCGAAGAGTTAGTGCCGGGCTAGCCGAAAATCTTAGTTTATCGGAAGCTTGGTCTAAAATTCCCGAAAAATTAGCTTTTTATGATTATATTGGTAATAATCCGGCAAAGGGGGGATTATTCAGAGCAGGCTCAATGGACAATGGGGATGGAATTGCTGTTGGATGGTTAGGACACCCCGTCTTTAGAGATAAAGAAGGGCGCGAGCTTTTTGTACGTCGTATGCCTACTTTTTTTGAAACATTTCCGGTAGTTTTGGTAGATGAAGACGGAATTGTGAGAGCTGATGTTCCTTTTAGAAGGGCAGAATCAAAGTATAGTGTTGAACAAGTAGGTGTTACTGTTGAGTTCTATGGTGGCGAACTTAATGGAGTAAGTTATTCTGATCCTGCTACTGTGAAAAAATATGCTAGACGTGCCCAATTAGGTGAAATTTTTGAATTAGATCGGGCTACTTTGAAATCCGATGGTGTTTTTCGTAGCAGTCCAAGGGGTTGGTTCACTTTTGGGCATGCTACGTTTGCTTTGCTCTTCTTTTTCGGACACATTTGGCATGGCGCTAGAACCTTGTTCAGAGATGTTTTTGCTGGTATTGATCCAGATTTGGATGCTCAAGTGGAATTTGGAACATTCCAAAAACTTGGAGATCCAACTACAAGGAGACAAGTAGTCTGATACGACATTGTTGTGGTATCTTTCGCCTCTATTTTTTTTTTGACATTGGGTATCAGAGAAATCTTGACTTGAATCACCTTTCTTTGACTTTTTTTCTTTCTTTATATGATATGATAAATGATCCCAAATGAATAGGTGTGGAAGCTATAATTGTAAACCACGATCGAATCCATGGAAGCATTGGTTTATACATTCCTTTTAGTCTCGACTTTAGGGATAATTTTTTTCGCTATCTTTTTTCGAGAACCACCTAAGGTTCCGACTAAAAAAATGAAATAACCTTTCGAAATAATTTAATTGAAGTAATGAGCCTCCCATATTGGGAGGCTCATTACTTCAACTAGTCCCCGTGTTCTTCGAATGGATCTCTTAGTTGTTGAGAGGGTTGCCCAAAAGCGGTATATAAGGCGTACCCAGTAAAGCTTACAAGTAAACCGGATATGGAGATGGCGACTAGGGTTGCTGTTTCCATTTTTAGATAATTTCAAGATCACAATGGATCTACGATAAGATCGTTTATTTACAACTACAACGGAATAGTATACAAAGTCAACAGATCTCAACCAATCATTAAATAGGATTTATGGCTACACAAACCGTTGAGGATAGTTCTAGATCTGGGCCAAGACGAACTACTGTAGGGGATTTATTGAAACCATTGAATTCGGAATATGGTAAAGTAGCTCCGGGATGGGGGACTACACCACTTATGGGGGTCGCAATGGCTCTATTTGCGATATTCCTATCTATTATTTTGGAAATTTATAATTCTTCCGTTTTACTGGATGGAATTTCAATGAGTTAGGTTTATAAGAACTATGAAGTCCTAGTCTTTCAATCAAAGAAAAAATTACTTTAGACTTGGATTTCTAGACCATTCTATTCTGGTAGTTCGACCGTGGAATTTTTTTGTTTCGGTATTTCCGGAATATGAGTGTGTGACTTGTTATAATTGATCCTATTGATAATACATAGAATGGACCTGTTATCTCTATCAAGATGATTCTACCTCGTCGGATATTTATTCTAGTATCTGGAGCACGGAATATATAGAATAGATCAAGAAAAGAAATATTTGAACTATGATTCATACCTACTATTTATTCAGACCTCGCAACCGGACTCAAAAAAAATTCAAATAGGTATTTCCTAAATCAAACGAATTTTATTCCTTCAGATTTATTTTGACCGAAGGATAACTCTTTCTCTAGATTTTGTTGAGTCATTACATCCATTCATTCAATAAGTGATCATCAAAGGTTCTTACTCAGAGAACCTTTGAGTTTAGCTTGAGGCTAAATCATCGTGGTTCTAGTATGAATCTGAGGTTTCAATTGATTCATAGGGTCTCAACAAGAGAATTCCTATCAATAGTAAAACAAGAGTAAATCCGCAGTACGCACAAAAAAAAACAATAAATCAAATAACAAATAAAAAATAGGGAAGAGAAGATTCAAGAGGCCTGTAACGATCAACATAAAGAAAGACAGATGAGCCAACTTGATATTTTTTGGCATTATCATCACAAAGAAGAGATTCCGGATTTTTGTTACTTCGTATCTTCGAGGCAAATCGAATCAAGTGGTTAATGAAGTTTTTCATTTTCTATTATATATCCGTTGAAATCAGTATTTGTGTGTTTCCGCTTGAGCCGTACGAGATGAAATTCTCATATACGGTTCTCAGAGGGGGAGTTCCATTGGGTTACCTATCTCAATAAAGTATATGATTGGTTTGAGGAACGTCTTGAGATTCAGGCGATTGCAGATGATATAACTAGTAAATATG